GAACTCTTAAAAAATATAAAAAAAGTATAAAAATAGAATATATATCTTCATTTTGAAAGTCCATTGGATTCTAGTGGAGTAATTTATTATATCTTTCAATCAAAGAGATATTTCACTGATTCCCATGTTTGTATTTCGAAGGGAAAGGGGTACAGACGATAGAAAATTTATTCCAACTTAATTCTTCCTAACTTTTCTATTTCAATGAACGGGCTCGTACCAGAATTATAGATGGATACTGAGGAGGACCCGACCCCTTTTTCTTTCCCTCTTTACTGTTCAAAATAAAAAAAGAAGTCGTTTTGTTAAGTGTATACACACTTTTTGTTAAGTGTATACACACTTTCTATGAGAAAGAATATAAGCATAGTGGTTGTCTAACGGGATACTATGCATAATAAGATCTTCCCTTAGGGAAGTCACATATTTATTGCGCACTTTCTTTTTTTATTATTTTCGATTATTTTCATTTTAGTTTCGGAATTTCTATTTTATCGACGCATTTCATATCATGGTTGAAGCGTTAAAAATCTGTGAGGTTTACTCTTCGAAATCCGAAGAAGTGCCCATAGAATTCTTGTCAATGGCTCAATCAATTATTTCTTCGGAATGCTAAAAAAATGACTACTTGATTTTATTAATATATGCCCATGTCGTTTTTCCTGCATTGATTTGATTCTTTCGATAGATTCCGAAATTCATATTGTAAATAATAAAAAATCTAGAAATTCGAACTATAAGAGTAAGACGATTATTTCAGATTGCTCGAAACAAATAAATGTATCAAAGAAATAGAATTGGGTCCTATATTCATTCCATATATGGAATGAATGGAATTGATATCTACATATTATGATATTATGAAAATAATATTGTAGATTGATCTATATTTAGCCTCTATCTTTATTAGAAAGTACAACTTTCTTTATACGCTGTCTAACTTTATACACTACAATAACACTAATAGATAGCATGGTAAGAAAGAAATAGATGAACCTTTCTTTCTTACCATGCTATCGGATCTCATAGAATACTGCCGATTCTAGTCTGCTCTTTTCATTTAAGACGCGAAATTAGAATCCTTTTCATTTGATTTCTTTAAGCATTAATTAATCATTTTGACTGACTGTTTTTACGTAAATGATAAGTAGAAAGGCGGTAGGGACTAGAATGAACAGTGCAGTAGCAATAAATGCAAGAATATTTACTTCCATAATCTCATCGTTTTTACTTCAAAATAACTCGGGATTTAATCCCATAGAGATAATAAATCTTTCGCCTGTCAATTCAATGAATTACCTCTCGATGATCTTGAAATCGGATCAATATCATGAATAACAATATCTGAGCTATCAAATCAATTCGTCGTCGAGAATTGAATAGTATAACATAGAAAGATCTTTTATCCATACCGAATCAAAAAATTCTTTATTTATCATTCTTTTCTGTTCTTTCTTTATCTATAACCTATTCCTTGTACAATCATCGGATAAAGTATCGTCTGACCGCCCGTCCGTTTCCATTAGTCACAAACGCCCAACAAACAATAGAAGCGAAGTGGAAAAAGAAATGAGTTACGTTCTAAACTCCGTTTTTTTAATGATCTAGTTTTCTTGGAAGGCAAAGAAGTGTGATAAAGAGGAGTTCCGGGATAAAGGATGGAATATTCCATCAAACTAACTATTTGAGTTTGGGGTTTGTTCGTTCTTCGACGGGCCCTCTAAAAAAAAAATAGAAAAATAGGAAGGAAAAATGATTTATTCCCCTGCTACTTGCTAAGCTAAAAAAGGGGTGGGATCTTTGATTGATCTTTATTTTTCTTTTACCCCCCCCTTCCTTAACGCTCTCAAAAATTGTACTATTCTACATATGTCTTTCTCCTACCAATCAGTATTAGTTGAAATAATGAAAATTCCCCTATTTGTTTGATGAGAAGTGCGAAATGCCAAAGGAAAGAAAAAAGAACCCCCTTGGGAATGAAATTCTGCTCCCCGTGCCCCCTTTCACAGAAAAGGGAGAGATTAATTGATATACTTATTAGATCCGTCGGGACTGACGGGGCTCGAACCCGCAGCTTCCGCCTTGACAGGGCGGTGCTCTGACCAATTGAACTACAATCCCAGGGAAATAGGGGATCTAGCAGAAAATTGGATTCTTTTTTGATTCCTCCGTATCGGGTATTTCTGAAGGACAAGGGGGTTATACCATCTCATGGTAGATTGGTGAATTGTTGGGCCGAGCTGGATTTGAACCAGCGTAGACATATTGCCAACGAATTTACAGTCCGTCCCCATTAACCGCTCGGGCATCGACCCAGGAAGAATCTGTTTTAGGCTTATTGGTAATCCATGATAAACTTCCTTTCGTAGTACCCTACCCCCAGGGGAAGTCGAATCCCCGCTGCCTCCTTGAAAGAGAGATGTCCTGAACCACTAGACGATAGGGGCGTATTTGTCCAACTGCCATCATAACTATGATCATAGTATGAACAGTTTTTAGA